AATTGCTCTACTATAGACATTTTGGGGATTGCGGGCCTCAACTCGCAATTCAATAGTTCTTGCTAAACTAACGAATTCTTGAGCGCCCTTGACTAAGACTAACGAATTGCCGCGAATCCGTTTAATTTAAGTAGTGGAGAACGGAAGTTTCATGTAGTTCCGTCAGGCCCCCTTACTGCAAAATGGGAGATGTATTTGGCGCAGGTTCTACTTGATTTCGGCATATGATCGCCTATAAACCAGAAATCGGGAGCCTCTCCCGACCTTATATAGTCAAAGGCGAAGGTGGAAGGGGAATGTTCCGCCTTCTCATCTCGGAGCTGGTCACTGTGGCGTGGCTGAATGTAGAGCAGTCCGCTCCTACAGCGTTTGATCAGTAGATTATTTAGAACTTCGGAAGATGGTCAAGGCTCTGCAAGACCAAGCCACTGCACTAGATGCGCATCTAGTCGTAGTAGTCGGCCCAGAATGCCTTTGTTCTATACTATACTAGACTACACTTCGGATGAATGGGGAATTACGTCGCTCTTTGATCAGCAGAATAAGGCCTACGAGCTCTCTGTTTTATGGCAGAGATCTCTCCACACCAAGGAACCGAATCACAATGGATCGAAGCCCTCCTTTTCCTTCCAATTAGTAATATTCCCCGGTGTGGCCGGCCCCGACATTACTCTATAGGGGGAACAGATCCTTCTTCCGCGGAATCTATACTTTTAACCATTTCCACTGACGAGCTTTCTCGCGAGCTCTTTCTTCTCGGGAACATCTCGAAATCGAGCGGGCAGCAAGAAGAAGAATAAACCTATCCTTAATCTGTTCCCCCTATAGAGTAATGTCGGCATTCTAGAAGCGAAGCTTCCCAGCCGCCTGCCTCCTTGTGTGGAAATGCTTTTCATGATCTCCAGCTCTTTCCCACCAGCTCGTTCTCCACTAGGCATCTAGGCGAACCCGCCGGGTTAACTCAACGTAAAGAAAGTAAGTGAGTGCTTACTAATAGCGAAAGGCTAACATCTCTCCGTCAGAAGGCGAACATCAGGTAACTTCGTGCTGTAAGACGACAGGTTGGTAATGAAAAGCAATGTACTAAGAAAGCGCAACTCTATTAGGCCGAGCGAGAAAGAAGGGTTGTCAGTTCGGGTAAGAAAGAGAGGTGAGGTGACTAGCTTAGTGACTGTATTCAATCTAAAAGGTTGGCTAAGTGACCGTCAGTGCTGTTACCTTCTAGTAAGAAAGCGGTCTTTCAGTCTTTAACAGTTGCTTCAAAAGTAAATTCAAGGTTGCCACCTTTCCTTTTTTTTAGTAGTATGAGCTCTCATTGAGAGAGCGTTTCGGCGGGAAATCGCTAAGTTGGTTAGAGTCCTGGTCCGTCACGCCAGAAGTCGCGGGCCCTATCTCATTCATTCCCAGCGTAGAAAACGGAAGTGCGCAAGAGTGCCTTGACGGAACGGAACTATAAAGAATGAAACCTGTAGCACTTCTCCGGTTGAGTTTCCATTCCGTTCCGGCAGCTGACTACACTACACCTAAAAGAATGCAGGGTTCGAATCAAAAAAAAGTAGTGAAAGTTGCTCGAATTGAGAAATCAATGTCTCAGGGAAGTAGGTGCTAGTCCCTTGGTGTCCCAGTCGTTAATAATAATCTTATTCATTAGAATAAGAAAATCAAACAATAAATTACGAGGAATTAACAAAAACTACATTTGATTGACTATAATCTCTTTGTCCCCCGCCGGGTGAGCCTAATATTAATAACAACTCTAAAGGAAAGGATGATACACCGGAGTGAAGGACAGAGCACACAAGGCTTTTCTTGTGTCTAGAGATGGAGAGAAAAAGTAAGCGGATCTCTTCCCTCCCGGTCCGTCCCCATTAGTGGATATACGAATTGGAAAGGAATTCCAGATCATTCAGATTGAAGGTTCGGGATATGGATGGAATCGAGAGGGAAGAAAGAGTCCGGTTTCAGAGGCTTGATCAACTGTGTGTGTAATCATGGATCATAAAAAAATCCCTAAATGCTTCTTTATACTGTCACCACGGAAAAGGTTCAGTAAGGAGAACTCTTAGATTCTCAAGTTTTAGAGAGTCTTTATGAAAATAAATCTCCACCTGTGCGTGCCGTGCCCTTCCTCCCAAAGCATTCCGTCTGAATATACGTACTGACCCTGTGAAGCAAAGTCGGACAAGGGGAAAGACATGGAATTGATAGGGAACCGTAGCCAAGTGGGCTAAGGCAATGAGTCTGCAAAACTTCTATTCGTCGGTTCGAATCCGACCGGTTCCTACAGCGCATTCCACCCATCATTTTTTTACATGGTTAGTGGATAGAACGAGGGGCCCCAGATCAACGGTTCAAAGCTGAAATTCGAGTGAGACTGACTATCTTTTTGCTTGCAAATTCAGTTTTCATTCATTATATACCTATAATATCCACGCTGGCAGGTCCCCACCCCTTTCAGTGCACACCTTTCAGCTCTCTCCCCCAAGGTCAATCTATTTATTAAGGTTTAGTTTCCATTCCGAAGTATACGTATACGGATCAACTGCTCCCGGCTCGGAGAGGCTCATGCTTGATCTCAACGCCCTTACGAGGTGGTGGGGTCCGATGGAGGAAAGCAGAGGTGGAGGAAGGAATAAGCAAGGGATTAGCTCCCTACCCCCAGTTTTCGTTAATTGTGTTAGTACATACGTTTTCTTGCTGGGTGCTAGGGCCGACCAAACGGGGACTACTTGATTGGGTTCAAGCACAGGCTTCCTCTTTTCTGAGAAGAGCCATTCTTCCTACTAGTGTGTGTGTGTGTGCAGTTTATCCCGATCATTTCGATTCGGGTAGAAGGACAGTCGGGTGGAGCTAGCGTAGCGGTTATTTGGGGCCAGCTTGATCAGGCTATCTCTTTCTTTATGGAATGAGTTGAGCAGGTTGGTAATAAGACTCTTATAGAGATCGGTATCTCAACTAATGAATCAAAGGAGATCTTCTATTCTAGAAAGAATGTACTGGCAATGAACTGGCTAAGTCCAACCAACCATGATGGCTGCCTGCCCCCTATATCCAAAGCAAGCGAGAGCTAATAGTAATTTCATGGAGTAAGGCCAACTATTACCAATTATAGACAAGTTCAACGACTCTATGCTCTGCTCATATAGATATGGGAATCCCAATTTGATGACCCAAGAAGGATTATTCTCCTGGAAATCCAGTTTTAGATCTTTTTGCGGGCTAAGATGGCCTTTGCTTTCAAGTTATAGATGATAATCAAGTTGGATGTGGAAAGCTACTTCGATAGAGTTAACAGGGAATTAATCCTAATTTATTTATAGAAAGCATCACTTTCTCAGTGGACTGGACAAAGTGGATCAGGGCGTGTACAGTATAGTATGGCTGTCTGTCCTAATGAATGGGGAGACCCAGCGAACGGAAAGAGGCATCCGCCAAGGGGTTGGTTTGGCCCCCTACCTCTACATCATGATAGCGGAGACTTGGGGAAGGGCAGGAGAAAGGGGAGAAGAAGAATCGGTTGTGCTGGGGTACCAATGAGACTTTCTTCCTTAAATGTCATTGCGTGGATTAGGGCAGGAGTGAAAGCTCAATCCAAGACATGAAAGAGAAATCACAACTGTGCTTAAATCCCTACTTCCACTGATGGAAAAGTCCTCCTATTCCTTTCACCAGTTCAGGGCAAATGATTTCGGGGTTTCCGGCACAAATTCATAGTAGAAAAAAGGCCGATTCCTCCTTGCAGTTGATTAACTTTAACTTTATTTGGACATGGCAAGGAAAGCAGGAATGTCATCAGGCTCAGACCTATTCTTGCAAAGAAAAGAGACTCGCTCTTGTCCCGTAACCATTCGTAAGGAGGGGTGCTGGGCGGATGCATGTTTCTGTAAAATTTGTGTGTCTTAACGGAATGATCTCAACTCGGCTACCCGCTCCTGGTGCCACCGGATCCCTAGGTCTTGTTCTGACATGTGCGATTTAGATAGATGCCTCTGACATGTGATTAACCGAATCAGCTGCGTAACCTTCTTTCACAGGGAGATGTGGCGGCATTGCCTGCATCCAGGGATGAACCCACAACTTCTGCTATGTAAGATGAGATTGAAATGGATTAGAAGCTAGCTCAATCATTGGGTTAGCCAACTCTTCTATTGCTTGGTGGAAGTTCTCCTCTCCCAAGCAAGAAGCATAATTTGTTAGGACCAAACTGCCAATGAAATGCCTTAAGCCATTGCGCTAGTCTTTTCCACAAGAAATTGAATCATCGAATTGCATAAATAAGAAAGAATTCTTTATGAATGATCGGCGAAAGCCCCCAGCATTGAATGGGAGTCTCTTGGTCCTGCCAATGCTACTTTTAAAATAAAGTCGAATCTCCTCTGATTAAAGATCAGGATCTGAAGAAGCGAAAGCTATAACTCAACAAAAGGAGCAAAAGAAGAAAAGATCGTCTGCTGCATACCATCGCTGCGCTTATCTTCTGTTAGTTCAATATCCTAGCTTGCTACTAGCACTCGGTCAGATAGGAATGACCACTACAAATGAATACACCACAAGATGGGAAGAGATTCTATTAGTTAGGTTACGCTGTTGGCAACAGTCTATAGCTCAACCAAGGCTTCCTCTTTTGCTTTTTATGAGTTCCTGCTCTATTTAAAGAAGTCGTTCTCTTTCTTTTATCATACTACGGACGAGAGGACTATAGATAGATGTAACGTCCGATACAGTTCTATTGTCCGTTGTACCTCTATCTTAGTGCTTCCGTAGGAGCAGAGTCAGTCTCTCGTTGTAAGGGATGCCGGGCAAGGCAAGCCGTAGGTTCTGATGCTGGGCATGGGTATCGATCACGATCTGGAGATGGAACTGATGCGGCTTCGGCTAGCTAAAGTGAAGTTCGTCCTATATATTCTATTGAGAAAGAGTGTCCTAAGAGAAAATAGCTATATAAGAGTAGCGCTTGAACAACATGGGATTGATGGCATCAAAAGCCTTTTGTATATTCAACATTGGATTCCATCAAAATAGGTTCTTTGAAAGTGAAGAAGAACAGAACGCGGTAACCCCCTCAGGTTTTCATTCCATTAATAGAGTAAGGGGCTGTAACTCTTCATATATTGTTGAAGGGGCTGGGCGCCAGAATTTGTTAATCCTTCTGGCTTAAAGTATGAAGGAGCTGTTCTTCATCAATCCCCGTTTCGTGTAGAGCTAGACTTTAACGGAAACAACCGATTTCTCAATATAAGGAATGACTGTAATCGTTTGTAGTGCAAGAAGTCAAATTAAGGCCTCGGGCAGTTAACTATGAGATGAAGCAGCTATACTATAGTTAGTGTTTTATAGGTGATAAGGGATGCTACTAGTTCCTCGTCCTCGGGTTGGTTGATGTCGGAGCAAATAAGGCAGAAGGAAGTTGCAGAGTGAATGGAAGAATTCGTTCAGAGCTACATACCGGAAAGTCAGTTCAAGCCGTAATGGATGGATGTGATTCACTCAGTGTGGAATAGCTCGTCGACTGAGAGAAGGACCGGGAAGCACTTCCAAGAGCAAGAGATGCGAGTTGGCTTAATTAAGGGAAAGCAGACTCGCCTGCCACAGCCCTGTTAACTATTGGAATCAGGAGCTTCCGATCCCATCCGCCTTAGTGGTCGGCGAAAGGCAGGCAAAAGAGGGGAATCAATCAATCGCAGCTGGAGCTGGAGTTCGCCCTGTCTTATTCGACTTAGGACCCGTCAATCTCAACCAAAGGAACTGGAGCTGGATCGGGGGGAATACATTCCATTGTTTTGCCTAGGCTTAGTTTCATCCTGAAAGCTATTGAATCATCTTGGACAGAAGAGAGTACGAAAGAGAAGTTCATACCCTGTAGATAAGAATCCCGAGTCCACGATAAAGACTAGCCTGTCAGCAAGCAATCAATTGGTCTTTGGCTTTCGCGATTCAGATTTGGCCTATGAAGAAGACTTCTTTTATAAACCGGAGGTGTGGAACGAGGCCAAGCTACGAATATAGTTACTGATTTCAGTGCCGGTGGTTCAGACTCACTTTTTTTATTATGGTTCCGATTCAACAGATAGAGACTACCTCATAGTTGAGTGAGGGGAATGGGTAAAGTCAAAGACAGACGGATGGCTCGCGATTGATAGCTGACTAGCCTTAGCCTATGAAGATTGATAGCAGTGTTTCCTACTATGTGAATTGATTACTTTCCTTTAGCGGGCCCTACTCATTACAGTTCGATGTGCTTTCCCAGTGGCGCGTTGCACGGTTCGGGGAGATTAGTCACTGGCTGAGAAAGAGATTCGAGCTGACTTAGTCGTCCAAAGGCAATGGACCGTTCTTAAGGCAAAAGAGAAGATGTCAGGGCGGGAGGTCTTCGAACCTTGTGACTTCCAATAATCACAGTTGGTTTCCTTCTGGCCGACGCCTACTTATAGTATAGTATGACCTGCCCCGTGTAGTCTGATGTAGCTCGAACCGTCACAGGGATTCGTTTCATTCGTTGGACGGCTATTCAATAGGCTTGGGGCTTGGATTCGTCTAAACTCTATTTGTTCGAAACATAGATGTAAATGACGAGTTTCATGTGCTCATGAACGAACAGGCTCTCATTCGGTTTCTAATAACCATCGCTCGCGCGTAACCTTTTCAAGCAACTCGCTCTCGCCCCTCTCCGTCCCGTCTCTGAACTCAAGCCTAACCTTCGAAAACCAAGAAGGAGACAGACGCCCTGGGAACGTAGGCCAAGTAAGAGGATGCCAAGTAGTAGCAAGGATTAGCAAAATGAGATCATTTTCAGAATCAACCTAGTTCTCATAGCAGTCGCTACTCCATTTTGATTGGAGCCCTGAAGGGTAGACGCTTCTCCCCTGGTTTAAACAAGCCAGTAGCTAACCTATCGGCCGGCGTTGCGTATCCGGAAGAGTCAGACTTCGTTTCAAGCAGCAATCTTTGAAAGGAAAGAACCTTGTTGTCGATTCAATGTGGGATAGTCAATCAAGTCAGTCCCTACAGGATAGGAGTTAACCCATGTCCACAGTTTTGATTACAGGTCTAGTTCAGTTCAACTCATAGCCCCAATCCCACTGGTGACGATATTGTCATTAGGGATCAGAAAGTCGCTCTGCCTTACAAAGAGTGGTTAGTTGATCTGGGAGTCAGTGTCTCGATGCCGAAGTCACTGGTCAATGAGTAGGCTAAATCATCTGGGGAAGGAAGCGAGGTGGAGTGAAGCACGGTCGGCAACAGCTCTGGCGATTCGGTAGGACCCTCTTTCGAGTTTCAGAGGTGAATCCTCATATGAAAGCACTCCCTTACCCGGAGATGAACGACTAATCCTTGCTTCAAGGTCGACCTCGTAACTCCTTAACCCGGCTTAGTAATCTTATCTTGAATCTTCGCATTTCAGCGAGGTAGGGATCAAGATCTCCGGAACCACTAGCTAGGAAGTTCCCTTTTCTCACAGGCTCTGATGAACCTAAGCAACGGCATACGATAAAGCGAACAAACAACGGTAGAGCGCGCTAGCGCTACCAGCCCCAGTTCGTGTTAATTGCTCACGCCCTTTACTAAATAATTGCGTTTTCTTGCTAGCGGTACAGCCGTTTTCTTGCTGCATACGTTTTCTTGCTCCTGTTGCTTAGCTATAATCTTCTAAAAGAAGTTGGTGAGGGAGATTGGCCTGTATTGGTCGGGAGAAGCTGGATTTTCAACCTTGGGCACCAGAGCGCGGAGTCGTAGAAGCGAGTGGAATTTCTCTCTCTGGCGAAGTCTAAGTTTTGCTTCTCTCATCGAGATTGGGTTGGTTTTCAGTGTACCGTACGTTGCTAAGAGAGCTTTGTTTTCCACCATAGCTGCCTAAGACTTAGAAGAAGAAGGATCTAATGGTCGGGATGAAGATCCTCCATTAAAAGAAGGATTTGGCAGCAGTCAAAGTGGCCTCGGAGCGCAGTGTTAAGGTTGTAGTTGTTGAACGCGCAACCAGAGAGGAGAGCTATAGGAACAAGACTGTGTTTGGACTGGACGCGTGCCGAACGAAGATCGTGTCTATTTACGCTCAAACAATCCATATAGGTGGAAAGCTGCAAGCTGCAATAGTTCCCTGCTGAACCCACTATAGACGATGATCCCGTGCTATGATGGGGTATTTCAATCCGTCCCTACTAAAGCGGGTTAGGCGTCGCCACGGATAGGGCATCAAGGTTGAAATCCTTCGAAGAGAGTCCAGTTAACCACTCCTATCATTGGCTTCCCGCATCCTCCGGGGGCCGCTCGGACGAAGAACCGGCAAATCGAGTATGGAATTAGAGCTCGGGTGGGGCATCAACCACAGCACAGGTTGCGGACCTATCGAGATGCTTCCTTGCAGAACCCAACAAGGGCTGTAACTCAATAGAGTGAGTGGGAAACCTTGTAAACGCGAGCAGGAGAATAGAGATCGGTCTGTCTTGTCTTAGACTAGCCCTACTCCATCCATCTTGGCTATCTCGAGCTTATTCATCAGCTTGGGGCTACTTTTCATTTTCTGCTTAAAAATATTCCAGCACTAATTCCTACGCTTAATCGGGTCTCCTAGGTATTCTCACCAAAACTCTAGAAATCTTTGGACTGGGAGAAGGTAGCGTTTCACTTACTTCGCATTCTGGAATTAGACTTTTTTCAAACAAAATGGACTTTGAACTTTAGCAAAGGTTCTATTGGATAGAACTAAAGAACGGGGTTGTTAGCTACTTCAGTAGTTCGAATATCTATCTACTAGTGAGAAGGTTAAGCTCAAAGAAAGTCTTAGTGAGAAGAAAAAAGCATGAATTCTCAACGGAGACTTAGTAGCTGGTTTATGACTGTAATTAGCCTCTATCCTTCACTCCAATCACAAGCTTGTCTTTGTTTATCCCATTCTTATTCTTCTTCTTGGGTCGTGTTAAGCTAGCAAGGAGAGCACGATTGAATCCTTACTTTATGAGTTGGCTTGCATTGAGAAAGAGGAATAGCCCATTCATTTACTAGAAGTAGAGATTTCCCTGCCCTACGTCTCCTTTAATCCTGAACAAAAGGAAAAAAAGGAGAGCTACTTGCCACTTGTTTTTGAATAGATTCGGAAAGGAAGAAGCAAAAGCTTTCGCATGTAGTCACTCAAATTCTCTTTAGTTCCAGACGCAGCCTCTTAGTGCAACTCAGCTGGAAGAGATTTTAAGCGAGAGGCAGTACTGAACCGGAGCCACATCGAGTTAGTTCCCCTCAAAGCCTTCTTCTGAACTTGCCAACAAGTGCTTATGAAAGCGGGTCGGTCTCTATCAAACAATCAAGCGCTAGAGACAACAGGGGCTTGGGGCAGGAAGATTGATAGACACAGAAAGAGAAGATCTAGATTTCAAAGAAGAGAAGCGAAAGCCGCTCACAAATGCTAAATAGGAGAGCAGAAGCCACTCGCTTCACTAAGGGCAAGGAGCAAAAACCACTCAATTCTTTTCTTTGTGAAATTAAGGAGAGCTGCAAGCAAGCCCGCCTAACAGTAAGGAAATCCTCCTAGCGGAACGGCTCTTCTTTATGTTTTCACGAATCCCTTGCTTTTTCTAACTCGGAATGAATTGGAAGTGCGAGATGCACTAATCGGAAAGAGACTCTCTCTTGACCTGACTTTGCCTATTGGCTTTGACTGCGGTAAGTAAGTAATTAACTCAAACCGATTCCATTTATGGATACTTGCTTGTTATAGGTGTATTTTGGTAAAACTCTTTCTTTTATCAGGATTAAAGGCTTTGCCGCCTGACTCACTCCGGAAAGAAAGATTGAGGGGGTCAGACACGGCTACGACTTGAATGGAATTGCTCCGTTGATAGATCCAGATTCGCATCCGCCCATCTAAAAGATTTATTCGTGCCGGGTCGTGAGCTATGTGGAGCGATAAAAAAAATGGGATCTATTGGGGTTTCACCTGCACTGCCTTCGCCTAGGACATTAGAAAGGGCTTGCTGCTGGTTCGGAACTCCCCTATCTATTTGAATTGATTTACAGCGCCTATTTTCAAGCTTATAAAAGGAATTGCATCTATTAACTTTTAAGAGTGTCTCTCCTGTCCGGCTCGATATGAACAAGGTAGGCTGGTAGGTGGGTAGGCTTCTATCCGACTAGTAGGACATGCAGTTCTCCCCTTAGCCTTAGGGCAGGCACGAAATCAATTAACAGCTTATAAAGAAAGAGGACGACTTAAGACAGCAAGAACGGCCAAAAGCAGTAAGTCACTTGCAAGCCTAAGCCCGAAGAACAATTCAAAGAAATCGAACTTTGTTAGTTATGTAGTCGTCCCGACCAAGCAACGAAGAAGCGCTAGCAGATGAGATTGGACCTATAGACTAGGAAACAAAGGGAAAGCTTTAAGTCATGCTTGGGGCCAAAACAGAGTGAGAACTAGAACAGGGGAATTTTATCACTATTTGAAAAAAGAGATTCATAGGCGGAGCTGAACAAGGACCTTCCTTCCACTCAAAGCTTTTCACTCCACTTGCGCCATCGCCTGCGGCTATATTTCTAGTCCCGGGAGGATAGAAGCGGAGATCCGCCTACCTATCTAATGATATCGGCCTAACTCAGATAGTGGAACTCCCCTTCTTCCTTTAACGGTAAAGGGTCCTGTCTCGTAGGCGGTGCTCTTGAAGCGCACCTATCCGTTCGCCTCTGACGCTCTATTTCTTAACGTAAATCAAAGCTCTTTTAATCTCCTTAATTTCCTTTTTTTAAGTCTGAAAGCCTTCTTCTCATAGGGCAGGAAGCTCGGGATGCCCACTAGTATGGAAGCCGTGGTCCGCACGAGTGAAGCTAAGGGCGCACTCTTTTTAGGATGGTATGTTAACTTGATTAGATTCTCTATTCTATTCAAATTTGAGAAATGATTCTTTACTTTAGGAACTCGCTTACCTTGATTTAGGTTACCCTGTTTGACTTGCTAAGAAACTGGAAGAGAGCTTGCAAATATAAACAGCAACTTTCAACCCCTAACTCTAACTTGCTGCCGAGCTTACCTATCTTGATTTCACTTTCTTGTTGACTTGCGGGTGAGCTGAAGGGAGAGTCGCTTTCCCTTTGCCTTGGGGCTTTCCTCTTCGGTTGGGAATGCGATATGGACAGGTCAACCCTTCTTATTCCTCGATTCTGGCTAACTTCTTTTCCAGCCTTGCACCGATATAACGATTTATTTCGAGATGGAATCCAATTACTTAAATTGCTTTATTTGTATAGTCAGTTCGGGTCCTGTCTGTCTTTGACTTTACCCATTCCTCTCACTCCTTCCATAAGGTTTACCTTCGCTTGGCCCTCTCACCTGAGAGTGCCTGCACTCACTAGTTTATAGATTGTATAAGCCATAGAAAGAGTGACAAGTCTAGCTTATAGGATAAGAATAGCTACTACTAGGATTTAATAGGAATAGAGTAGTCTGGGCCGGGAATAGCAACAAGTCTAGCTTCGAGGATAGGAATAGCTACTAGTCCGGAAAGGGGGATAGTCTTAACGCCCGGTCCTTCGGTTGCTCTAGTCTGTAGTTTGGTCGGACCTATCTTTGGAGAGCTCCGACCAAACGGAAGAATAGATAAAGCGAAGGAGCCTTGCAGCTGAAGAGAGAAAGAAAGCCAACAGATGAGCGAGCCTGCTTTTTTCTATTGGATGGAAAGAGACATAGCCCGCATTCCACCAACCAGTTTGAGACTTTGACTCTCGGAGGGGGCTCTTGAGGTGAACAAGAAAGGGAATCTGGTTGTACCACGTGCAGAAGTAGCAAGAAACTAGCACCTCTCTTCCGACATACCATAGCCTAATAGGAAGGCAGCATAGGCAGGAAGAGGCCTCATTGCGAGCCTGAAGACTCTTTCTTCTTTTACGGGTCGATCTGATTCCAAGATATGGGGTTAGGGTTGCTCACCTATCAATGCAATTCCTCCTATGTCTCACAACATCCCCCGCCAAAAGTGCTCCTTGCCCACTTGTTGACGAAGCGGGGGCGGGCTGCTTTTCTTTTACACCTTATCTAGAGTTTGAGGAAAAAACGCATTCCCCACTCTAGCAGGAACCCGGTAGCACCTACTTTAAAATAGAAAGAATTGGTCTATTGCCATGTCTTTCTTATTCTAAAAAGACAGATAGAAATATTCAAGAACAGTTCGGAAGGCAAGAGCGATCACCACGTTCAGCTCCGTCAGCACCCGCCTCTTCTCTCCATATATACCCTGAACTTCGACGAGCAGGCAGCAGGCATAGTGCATGGGGCCAACCACTCAGTCAAGCAAGAGCTGGCATTAACAGACTACTTTCTTCAAAACAAGAGATCAAACGCAGGAACAAGCCAAGCGCTTACTTTCCCAACTACTAAGATTCTTCCCCGGCTTAACCTACTTGTTTAGGGTTCGGACTGCTGCGGCTGCTACCTGAGAGAGGGTAAAGTCTTAATCAAAGAGACCGATTCGCATCGACCCGACTCGCTATCAGTAAGGTCAGCAGGTTGAGCAGCGGGGGGAGAATCCACAAGACAAGTAAGGGTATGAAGAAAGAAGCCTGGGAGACGGGTATGAACTAGATTGTTGGTCGGATCTTGCATTTTAATTATTCGTTCGGGTGAGACCTTTGACTCTTTTAGGTTCCGTTCCGCCCTATCATGTAAGGGCTCAGCAGGAATTGATGGAATAGAGTACGTACCTTTGCCCCTGCCCATCCCGGGCGGTCCTTCATATCCGCCTATTGGCTCCGGTTCGGGCTCTTCACGAGTAGATTCAATGGCTAGCTACACTGGTGAACCGAAGTAGGAAGAGGTTAAAGCATATGATCTTACCGGCCAGCTTCCAACCAGTGAAGACTTTTAGTCCTGGTTAACGGTCTACGACGCTACTAATGACCTTTATACTCATCATGATGATATCTTTCTTTCAACTTGCCTTGTCATCCTTTCACGGGAAGCCCCTCTCTCTATTAGGGTGGTTAAACGATCTATTGAAGTGTAGCCGGGTTAGAAATCTCTATGGCTCAGTCTTTGACAGGTACTTCAACTAGGTTATCAAACCGAGACAGAGGGAGCAGCTGCTAATGCGACCCAACATCAGTATGCTTCCTCGTCTGATCCCTTTCTTTTGATTCCGAGGAACTAAGAAAGTGAGTAACACCTGGGTGCCAATCGCAACTGATAGCTTCCGTACTTTTGAAACAATTAGTGCTTTATTCTTCTTTTTCTGTGTTTGTCATTCCGAATCTTAGCTAGAAGCCTGGGAATGAAATCTACGGTGATCAGATTCACCAAGAAATGTCGTACGGGAAGAGAAATCTTTTGGTAAGTGCAGTCGGGGTGAGTCGGGATAGGGTTCCATCGTGTAGCCTGCCTAGAGTTTGACTGTACTGGTTTGTCATCGTTTGCCGGCACGGATGGACCAGTCCTGTTCTTTCGTAGGAACTTCCTGAATTGGGCTAGGAGCGTTCGGCCTAATGGAAAGGCTCTGCTTCTGCGGTTCTACTTGATTCTATTATTAACATATTCGGTCTATGCGATACACGCCCCGGCTGGATAACTCCTTTGATGCGATTAGCCGATTTGGACAGCTCCAGCGGTAGTCCTGAGATTGGCTTTCAAGTACCTATACGGGCTAACGGCCAAGCATGCCTCAAGCGCTCAAGCTCCTTCTCGACTCGACTTCTGATTGCCAGTTTTTCTTTGTTTCACGTGAGCGGGCCAGCATAAACTGCGTATTTAAGATTCCATCGATATTCAGAATCGTCATTCTTCTCTGAACCAGTTGTTCCTTTCATTGATGAGTCAAATAACGAGGTTTTAGCCTCTTTTCAAAGATCAGTATGTTAGTCATTTGAGGTAGACCCAACTTCAAAGGCAAGTAAAAAGCCGGTTGGGCAGGAGAAACGGTTCCCAGGGAAACCCGCATCAGTAGAGTTTTATTCTTATGGAACTGCGAGAGCTGTTCAAGCACCCTTTGCCAATGGATTAGAGCAAATTTGAGATATCTTTGATCTGTCAATGACCTTCTACTAACGTTTACCCCTTCTACCGGGGTATCAGCCCGGTCACGCTTTGCAAGCACGAGAATAGTTCAGGATAGCAATAAAAAAAAGGGGAAATCTCTAGCAATTCGGGGTGCTAGCTATGAACCTCCGGTCGAGCTTTCGCCCCCGATTCTGACCGAATCAACTCAGATCTTTAAGTAGATGCATGAGGTGGGAACCCTAAAGATGCTGCCGCCCTAAAGAACTATTCTTTCTTAGTATTCTTCTTTCGTATGGGCGCTTACCTTGGGCAACCAGCCAAATTGAAAGATAGCTAAGATCATGCTCTTACAAAGCGTATGCCCCTCCTACGCAGTATTAGTTGATCCCCTTTTTAGTTAAGTTGGGGCGATAAGATGTAGAATTAGATGCTCCTTCGATCGCACCAACCTCAGCAGTTCGCGCACTCAAGGTAGAAAGCCATAAATCAAGGTGCCGGTAGGGCGTTACACTCTCAGACTGACGAAATAACAAAAAAAGTGAAAGTGAGATTGAACTTATATAGATTGCATCTAAATGGGCTCTCGGCGCCAGTTCAAGTGAAGGAGTGGGCCCAGATGAAACCCGAGTGGAGTTTATAATTAAAAGAAAAAAATAAAAGAAGATCATAGTCTTGGACCCAGGCTCAACCCATAAAATAGATTAAAGCAAACGAACTGGGAAGCCCCTATAGAAGGGGGGCGGGGAGAAGGAGGCGCATGCTTACAATTCCAGAGAGGCGCCTTTTTCGTTCGTGCTATAAAAGAGTTCAGTTCAGCGAGCAGTGGAAGACAATAGCAGGATTAGTTCCTACTTTCAAGACTACGTACGGATGATTTCTCAAGAGAAGGGTTCTGCCCTCGTTCACCATTTCCGCCTTAAAGCCCTGTTCAATGGGATTGGCCCTATCTTTAAGAGTTGCTGTATCCACGCCTGTGTCGGCCGCGTATTCAGTTTCAGGCTTAGAGCACTTTTTGCTTTCTTTCGCTTGGGTTTCCGGCTCTTCCTATCGTTTTGGTTGGATAGATAGCGAGGGTTTAGCCACTTTTCATTGGTCAGATGGGGATTTGCGGACTCCTCCTAAATCTTAGTTGACCATTTAACTACCCCATAATTTGATTTTAATCGAAGCGCATTCGTCTTTTATGTTGGCTCCCCGGTGCCTCTGGAACAGTTTTTAGATCTTATCTCGAACTCGCTTTGAGCTCTGCTTTTTGTCGAATGAAGCCTGGTCCTACCTTGGGGAAACTACCAGAGAGAATAGGCGCTTATAGATCTGATATTTCGAATTAGGGAAACGAGCTCTGAGTCGATGAGCTAAAGAGCCTTATTATAAGGAGCTATTATAGTATACTTGTCAACAAATTCCCCTTCAGTAATGGGGCTCGGGTACGCCCAGCCTTGAGCACACCTTTTTGCGTAGTAGTTTGATCAAGACGCCAATTTCTTGTTCATTGAGCAGGCTAGTCTTATACCTATTACTAACGATCTCGCAAAATGAAGATTCAGCCATGGAGGCGAAGAGTCAAGTTACATCTCTGGATTACTTGAACTCTGCCCTGGTAGTAACAGGAATGGCTATTTCAACTCAGAATGATGGGCACTCGGGTTCAGATTTCATAATCTGGTAGCTAAGACTCATCTTTCATCTTCATCATTACTTGAAGGAGACCGCTTGTTCATCCCATTCCTTTTACTCGATGCTATTACTTCCTCCTTTCGCATATCGGTTATATTTGAACCAACCTAGTTTCGCCTCAAAAACAGAGGTTGGTAAAGGCCGGAATTGCCGGTCTGGCTATTAAAGCGGAGAAAGCGAGGACATAGTAATTAAAGATGAAGGGCGTAACCAAAGGTGAAAGCATGGCCCATTCGCAGTGATTGCCGAAAGAAAGAACCAAGGATGATTGGCTATTTTATGGAACCGCCCGGTCTATACGTGACCCGGCTCTCGCTACTTCGCCCGGGTAAGTAGCCCCTTTACTACTCTCCGCTGTTGTTGCTTACAATATAGGATTTAGAAGCTGCTAGGAGCGAGTTAAGCTCCCCTCTACAGGTGCAGATTCTTGATTAACTGAACCATCAGTCTTTTTCTGTCTTGGCCTTTCACAATCTGCATTTACTACTCCCGGGGATGCGTATCCCCGTGGCAAGAATTGTCAGTCTAGCTAGTCAAGAGGAGAAAACATAGATGTAATGATTTATTAAAATAGAGCAGTCGGAGCATTCAATGATGCGGCTTACTAAACGTAGGGAGAAGAATAGGGAGCACTAGGAGCAATCCTTTTGTTTGGGAGGGCTATGGGGTCTAGCCGGAAAGGTCCGCGAGGACAAGCCGGTTGTAAGTGTAATGGCTTACCAGGTCGTACTATTGTAGCCATATTTAGGATAAGATTCTCCCACGCTTCAATTGCTAAGCTCTTAAGCTACGCCCCTTTCTGCAAGAACCGGTACGGGTCAATTATTCATTCTTATACCTACGAACTTTATCCAGTAGGTCGAGTCCTGGCTGGGTTGAATCCTTGAGTCTCAACTTGAACTTTTCTTTATAGGCGATTTCGTCACTCCTTTTTGTTTGTTTTTTCGTTCTCTGTAACAGCGAGGAAGTTATTTACAATATAAAAAGGGTGAGGTAGAGCGTTAGCCCTTATAGTCAGGGTATTCCCCAGGTAAAGTATTTCCATGGTGAGACTATTTCCTTTCCTTTAAGGATTTAACATTTACGTCCTTGATTCACCATTAGGAAGCTCTCCCGGGAGTGGCGGATGGAAGCTCTCTTACCTTTCTACGTGATGAAAAGCTTCATGCTTTCTCCTTGCTAAGCCAGTTTCATCAACTTGCATGTGTTAAGCATTTAACAAGGCTTGTTTTGAAATCTTCCAATCATGCTAAAAAGTCGGGTTTTAGCCACTAAAAAACACCCATTCTCTTAAATTTCTTCTACGATAATAGTTGAAAAGCTAACCTCCAAAAGGACCTCTTCTTAGTGATTCATGTCAAAAATACGGGGTTTCGTCACGTCATAAAATAAGTAAATCGTGTTTGCATGAGATTTCTATCCAATCAGTAGCCAACTTCGGACCTGCTCTTTCCTCCCGACTCCATTGATCAGCGACTCCTACACAAGTAAATGACATATATAGAGTCAATGGTTGGTTCGAGCTATGGTTGATAAGGAATAGAACAGCAACCTCTGCTCTACCACTAACTCGCCGTTGCTTATCGGTTGTTATGCAGAAACTCCGGCTTTGGTAGTCACATTAGCAAAAGGAAGAAAGGAAGTCTAGGCTTTCGAACCTCCCTTTTCTGCCGCCATCTAACCTTTCCCTAAACTGAAAGCTTTCTGGACATCAAAGGATCCAAACTGAAGGCTCACTTTAAGGATAAGTTTGCAAGAGGCGAGGGGATAGTTTATCAGCTTATCAAGTCATATTGCTTCTCGTAGCAAGTATATAATATGGAATATAAACCCTAAGGGATTAAGGGACCGAGACATAGCCAGATGGCGCACCCCTCTTCTTTCTTTGGCCTATTGAAGTTCATAGCTAGTAATGAATGACTCTTTCCCGATCTCCGTCCAGACGGACTTGATTTCTTCTTTATTGAAGTCAGGATAGCCTGTCCCCGCAAATGCCTGGCCTCTTCCTTTGCGGTACCCCCTTTCTATCCCGTTCCTCTTCTTACCATCTTTCTTGGGTTGGGAAAGCGGCTTTTAGCTCATTCCCATCGGATTCTCTTCCATCTGATCTTTTTTCTTCCTTCTATACTGACATGAAATTTTGGGGAGGTAGTCTAACCTCTGAAGCGAACCGCAGCTAGTCTAAGACCTTCAGGGTACACAGAGGTCGAAAGTCGACCAAAGAAAAGTGATAGAATAGAGAATGGACTTTTATACCAACTTCTAACGACCGCAACAAGGTTGTTTCTTTTCTTTAGGGTATAACCCCAGAAGCTACTGAGCTATGCTATCACGCAGAGATCGCTACTTAGACTTAGTCTTCGCCTGAACGGGGAAGGCCCTTTGTTATAGTGTTATAGCAGCTTCCGTATGGATAGAAGTTAGCATCTCCGAACAAGAGGTCAGAATGTCTAATCGGCCTGCTGGGTGTAAAACCCTATCTTAACTCGTATCTATTCTATAGTTGCTAAGGAAGAAAGCTTCAATAGAGGAAAAGTCTGATAGACCGATGTGGACCTATTTTCTAGAGTTCGGGCGGAGCTGGCATTTGCGGAAAGACTGCTAGGCGGAAAGGCTTCAGGCGGAAGAGTCCAAACCTAACCAAGTCCCGCTAGAGCTCGGGTAGCTCGTTCCCTGCTAGTAAAGAGGTGCGAAGCAGCTCGACTAAAGGAGAGGAGATCGAAATCGGAGGGAAGAAGAGATGGGACCGGACACACATAAGTGTTGTCGTATAGCCAGGGACTGCTTTTATAGTTGTAGCCCCCATTGAATCGTACATCTCTTTTTTGTTGAGTCTTCCAGCTTTCCAAGACTTCCATTAGCGTTCTAAGCTGTCCATCAGCATTCCACATCTCTATGATCTTTCCTGAGTGTATCCGCTTGCTTGTACTGAAAGGAAGAACCCGAAGTTCATTCTCGGGCAGGAATAGAGAAGTAAGTGCCAGTAAATAGCAATGCCCACTTATAGCTCGCCCTTTCATACCTATCTGAAAAGCCCAGAAGGAAGCGATAACCTAATTCTTAAAGCTGAAGGCTAAGGGGGCCGAGAAATGACTTATTTCTTTGAACCTAGTCCTAGGGACGGCTAGAAGCAAGGAATGCGGTGGCCCGACTAAAACAGGGAGTGGAATGGCCTGACTGTATAGTGAAAGCAAGGGGTGAGCTGGCCGCGCCATGAGTTGGAAGCAGCAAGGTTTAGAGCCGTAAGGCAGCTCGTCGCGGTGTGGGTAGCGTTGCTAGAGCAGAGTGAGAGACGGAGGGGTTAGAGCAGGAAAAAGTAGCTAGTTCCCCCTGTACTGTATATGTGGCAGCATTTCACCCGTAAATCGCGGGAAGGGCGCCATCCCCTAACTCAACAGGACCATTTGGCTTCTCATCCTAGAAAGTAAGGGAGAGATGAGTCTCGACCTAAGAGTGAGAGCGACTCGGCGCTTTTCAAGCAGAAGGCTCATCCAGTTTATGTTGTTCCCTATATTGCTAATCCCAATAATCGTACTAACGCGACTGATTCTCGAACGGGCGAGAGAAGCTTCATCAACTAGGGCCTGGAATAGTAGGGCACCAACACCTGTTTATCCCGTCAACCCGTAAGGCGAGGACAAAGTCTCAATCCCTAACTATACGGTTTAGCTTCACTCCTCAATGCCCTACAAACGATAGGATAGGCTGCTGCCTTACCCGCTTTCTGCTACTGTGCGGCTCTTGAAAAGAACAACCCTACTGCTATGACTAGTCCTGACAATGAGGAGAAGCTCCGCCGACTCAAGGCCTTGGAACAAGCCACCAACAACTAGCTTAGCCCGCCGACTCACAAGGAGAAGACCCTTATTATATTCCTCCCCATGACCGGAACTGCCAGTCTGCGAACAAGAAAGAAAGGAGTACGACCAACCATGCCAGCCTCTTTGCCTACATCCGTTACCTTCACCTCCGATCGATCTTAAAACCCAGGAAAAGAAGCGCCGCGCTTACAAAAGTTGCTATTTAGCTCAGTCGAATTAAAACGCAGTTGAGAACAGACAAAAGCCTTCATTTAGGTCTATGACTTCAATCATATGGTTTCGGAGAGGCACTTCCGTATCGGCTGTGAGGCACTTCTTCCTTAGGAGACACGGGCTCAACGAAGGCGTGTTAGACCGATGTTGGCAGCGCTGAAGAGCGTGCTCAAACGACATCCTACTTAGCTGATACAAACAGGCTGACTAAAGTGAAAGGAATGAAGCTGGATTAGGCGTGAGCCTAGGCATCCTACTATTTAGTTCCATAAGTTCCTCGGGTATGGCTTTGCCACGCATACCACGGCTGTTGCCCCTACCGGCAGGATGAGTTTCTGTCTTTCCGGCAATGAGCTTTCTCTTTATCTACGAATCCCAGAAGCACCAGATATTTCGCCTATGCCCGGGGGAAGAAGAACGAAGCACTTTTGGATCACATTAGTGGGCAGTAGCTACTTTACTTCAAGTTAGAAATACGTGTGGCACAATATTGCAGGTATGTAGTCAGCACAAGCACTCATATCTCCTACGGCCATTCTTACATAGCAATCGACCTCGGCCCAGTGAGAAACACAATATCCGGTCAATCAATAGAGCTGGAATTAGTTTGTTCCTACGACTTCGAAAGCCACCAATCTCTTGTGTTCACAGGAAAAGGCAGGGATCTTACTTCCGAAGCCAATCTATTCCGATCCGTCTCATCGCCCTGCTCCTAAAAAAGAGGAGGCCGGGCCATCTCGTAAGCAAATTCCTAGGAGTCAATCTTTTCTTTTGGCGGAATCGGATGTTCCGCCTATCCAGCGGAATGCTACCAATAAAATCTCGTCCCTCTCTCTTCCGGTTCCTTTATTTGGAGTCGTGACTCTGAAAGCTGTTTGTTTAGCCAAGGGCGCCCGTCAATCCAGTAAGGCGAGGGAGCAAGAATGCCGTTTATTGACCCTATGGACCGCCCCAAACATTAGCAGATGGCTTAACCGCGCCGCGGAGCCTTTCTAAAAGATCTCTTTGAAAGATGGGTTATCAAATTGCCATAGGCGAGTAAACCATTGTGAAAGTCATTGGTTGGAACAAGTCGATCCCCACCAGTAACATCCTTCGAATTCTATTCGTTTGCTTCTTATTGATAACACGATTCCTAACACTATTCCCTCCCAACTCGGCGAGCAGCTCTGCCTATATGCATTTCTTCTGGTGACTAGACGTCTGTTGTAGCAACCGGTGAATATACATGCTTTTCAGTCTAGGCGTAACCAGATGCTTTCCCAACGCCGGAAGGCCTTTTCCCAAGGGATTCCTTGCGCCACGGCCATAAGTTGTTTATCAATTGGATGCTCCATCCCTAAATTGACCAATTCCCGAAGCCGGGGTCGACCACGAGTGGCTTAACGAAAGGGACTTCATTTTTGGCTCTACCCCTCCATTCTTTGTTGCTGGATCTTGCCCGTATAACCGTGCGAGGGTAAGGACTCTCCCGTGGATCATTTAACTATCCCAAAAGAAGAGTTCGCTTTTGGAATATATTTCCCATCAGTTGACTCATGGTCTGCTTTCCGCTATTGACCGACAGATGATTCTCGATTTCATTCTCGATCTTAATTTAAGAAGATCGAAAGTAAACCCATTGAGAGCACTTATCCATCCTATCTTGTGGCTGCTTCTTGTTCTTGTTGAGCTTCAAAGAACTATATGATCTTTCTAGGCTTAAAGAATAAGAAAAGCAGTGTCACTTGTTTAAGTCAAGCACAAGTAATTAAAGCAATTGGAGACCGAAAGAATTAAAGTGAAAGTAATCCCGGAACTCAATCTAAATAAGAGTGAAAGATAAAGAGATATTGATTTTGAACAGCAATATTCATAATCGTAAAAGAGCGAAATAATCGTAAGTGTGCAAGCGCGATCAAGCCTTTGATTTGTTGTTGCAGGGTTATTCTTTGTTGTTGCAGTTTGGGAGGGGGCGCACTCAGTCCAGCCATGGAACTTGGGATGACATGGCTAGGACTCTTACTCTTCCTGTGACTCTTGCTGTACAGCCAAGCTAAGCCTCGCAGCTCATCTGATGAGCGAGGACCGCCGACCAACGCACACTTGTCAGCTAAACTTGTTCTTGCTCTTGCTGTTCCGCCAAGCCAGTCAGCCAAGCCAGCCAGTGAGAGAGGGCAGGTGCCCGAGTGAACGGTAAGAGCTAAAGTAAGCAAGAGCAAGCAAAAGCAAGCAAAAGGAAGCAGAAACAAGTGAGCTAAATAAAAGTGAGTGTGCCAGAGGCACGTTCACCGGGAGCGAAGCGACAAAGCGAAGCGCTTCGGTTTAAAAGAAATAAAAGTCAGTGAGCTAGTAAGTGAGAGAGGGCGGGTGCCCGAGTGAACGGTTGTAGGAGCGCTTGCACCGCGACAAGAACTTGCTGACAAAGAAAGAAGAGAGGGAAGCAAGCCGGTTAGGAAGGTGGATCAAAGCCGCCAAGCCAAGGCAGTGAGAGAGGGCTGAGGTGCCCGATTGAACGGTTGTAGCGCTTGCACGCGCACGGCTTGTTCTTCGGTAACCAGTTCTTGCTCTTGCTCTTGCTGTGGCCTTGGCCTTTGCGCTTGCGCCCTTGAGCTAATCAGATGAGTGTGGCTCTTGTTCTTGGCTTGTTCTTAGGCTAGGACTGTTACTGTGACTCTTGCTGTACAGCGGAGTGAGTCAACCTTTGACGAAGCGAGGACAGGTCACCCACCTCCGGAAGGGCATCTATTTAAGTCTCTTGACAAGTTTGCATCTAGATAGATGTACTGAATACAAAGGATGCGTTCAAAGATCACTCTTTGGCAGTCACTTCCAATTAGTACAACCATTTCACAGGAATACTCCAGATCCGACCGAAAGCGTATCGATAAGCACTTGGTGACTACTACCTCGTGATCTCCTGGCATCTTGCGGGTAGACTACCTGCGATGGCTGCTTCTGATGGGAAAGTAGGCTCTGAGTAGGCAAGTGAAAGGGGCTCTATTTCCGATGCTAGAGCTGATGAGGTCTTTTTTGATCCCCTAGCCTAAACATGAGTTTGAAGGCTTGACATTGGCCCTACCCACCAGCAGAATATGCGTTGGGGGCTTTTGAAATGAAAGAGAAAGCTTCCACTGCTTACGTCGCTTTAAAGGTGGTGACTTCCTGAGTCTTGGTTGCTGGGAGCCTTCTACTGGACTGGAAAGGATGGGAGATCATTAGATGTTGGTACCGGTCAATCGGATGCTGATGAGCTTCCATTTGAGAGATCTGGAGATTGAAATGCCTTTGTAGCTTCCATCGGAAGGAAGAGAATGGGATTAGTTTGCCTTACTGAGCTTTCCAGCAGAGGCATCAGATGCCACCCACCTCCCGAACTTGCTTCACGAGCTGGATCAGATATCAGTTTCATCCCAGACCTGATGCCGAGCTTCCATGCATGCGATAGCTTGTCCCAACCAATATCTCACTTAGTGCCATACTGAGTCTCAACAGAGAGGAATTGCCGTTAACAGCTCAAGCCATAAGAGGAGTTTAGTTGCCCATCTTCAGCACCATCCCGTTTACAAGGATTAGCTACATTCTCACTCCAACAAGCAAGGGATTACTTCATAAAGGAATGCATTGGAGTGAAATAAGTTTGCTAGTCGGGATCCCCAAGTAGGAGAGAGTCCTTAGAGGTAAGAGATTGACTGCTGACCCGGGATCGATTTGAACTCGGGGAAGCTTTGTTTCACACACGTATCCAGTAAAATACAGAGAGGCGGCAATTCGTTAGTAAAGGGTGCCCATCAATTTCTTTATTTGTTGCAGTCTACCATGGCAGCAAAGTCCTGTGCCCCTTGGAGTTGGGGTGTTGCGAATTCAGGTCTATACTTACCAGTTCGTCCCGTTCTATACCGACTCCGCTATCTCGTTCAAGTCGGCTTCTATCTTTGAAGCCTCACTCAACCGAAAGGCTCTAGGCTTTGTCATCCCAACCCACGCCTTGTAGAGGTCATGGGTACCCATGGATTCTCTCTAGCCCGGGAGCTATAGTAGGCATGACCTCTACAAGGCGTGGCCCTCCATAGGCTCTCTTCTTGGGAGCGAGTCTGCGAGTCAGTCCAACCTAGGGCGTACCAAAGTGACAAGGCTAGGGCCAACTCCTTCCTAGACCTGCTAGGCCGTCCTACTGGTGAGCGCCTTCGCTTTAGCATTCCTCAATCATAGACCAAGGCCTGCCTTAGACTGCATCAAGCAATCTCTTAGGTTCTCCCTTACACCACTTAGACTTAGACCTGAGATCTCTGGGCTACTAGATTAGGGCAAAAGCCTTGACTAAGTCAGCTGCGGACCGGATCTCTATCACGCTTCTTTGGCACTATGTATGCGCTAGTGGATCGAAAGAGAAGAGCCCGACTTCTCGTTCCAGTACATAGCCTCCTTGAATAAGCCTGATCCACTACTTAATAGTTCAGTACGTAGCCTCCTTGAATAAGCCCGATCCACTTGTTGCCTGCTTGCTTTCGCACCTCGCTTACGCATCTACTTAGTTAGCATCCCAAATCAGCGTACCCTGCTTCTATTAGTAAAAACGGAATACAATCAGTACACAAGCGACTAAAGCTAGTAAGCTAGTATACATGCATTAGCCCGATTGCTTTAACAGAGGCTTTACCTCCAGGTTCCCATCTGTCCTGTCCAAAACTACGGAACTTCTCTGAAAAGTAGATCAGAACGTGAACTCTGAGAATTGGGGTGTACAAGTAAACCACCTAGACCTGATATAGATGAGAAGGCCATGACCGCTAAACTAAAGGAGTCCTTTACCAAGTAAGCTACGCAACCGTCTTTACCCGCCTCAACCAATCTTAGCTCGGACATGCCAGTAGTTGGTGTTTCCTACCCCCTCTCGGTTTATAGGAAATCTGGTTTTATACTAGTTGGTAAGAAAGAAATAATTCCTAAAACAATATATACTTTCTTATTCTTTTTTAATCAAATATGAAGATCAAGACGATCCTAAACATAAATAACTATTAAAGCTCTAGAAAAAGGAATTGCGGTGAATCGTCTTATTTACGTCCCGTCGGGGATCATATGAGACCTCGGCGAATCGTCTTTCTTCTCACAAAGGAAGCATTTGGACGGTAGTGAACGGCCGATCTGATTGGCCAACCAAAACCTTCTTTTTTTACTTTCTTCCCGCTACGGTCTTTTAATGAAATCCACTACTAATGACCAATAGCGTATCCTATCGGCCTCAACTAAGGCGATAGCGACCCATACGCAGCTCAATACCTTTCTTCCCGTACGGTCTTTCATTTCAATCTAGGGGCAAGAGCTGTTACGCTATTGCTTGATTGACTTAATTCCAGGTGTTTGCTTGCTTTCAACAAAGGCAAAAGCGGTTATTTCCCTCTGATTAATCGAGTCGTCTTGTATAAGCTAAGCGAAATTGTTGGCTTAAGTCTCGGGACCTAGAAGCGAAATTGCTTTCCTTTAGTACTGCTATAGGACTTCCTTCTCGACTGACTTCCTCTATTAGATAGGATAGGGAAGGAACAACCGATTCCCTGAAACAAGATGTTATTTACTAAGATCGGTTGCTACCCCGAAAAGTGCTATTTACCCCTTATAGTCGTATGGGGTGGGCCATTAGTCGACCAATAACAACCTATTATGTGTCCAAAAGAACTTCTAACTATTGAACGAAATCTGCTGCTACTAGAAGAGCGATGCCCTGGGACCAGGCTCGAGGGAAGGATCGGCTTCCTTTGGGGAAGCGTTCACCTCAGGAATGGATTCTCTTCCGGCAAGGAGACTTTATCCGGTTCAACTCTCCCTTGAGAGTCTAAAGAAGTCGCACAATGTCATCCTTAGAAAAGTGAGAGTCATCCTCTCACCAGTCAGCGACCCTTTTTAGCGGTCTTCGATTTACAGATTCGGTTTAGTGAGAATAGCTCTAGTTTGAGAGCTTAAGCTATGAGTTGAAAAGTGAAGTATGGGCGGGGTGGTCAGTTAAAGCAGCTTTAGTGCCTCCTTTAGAAGGAGGGTCTCGGGGATGAAACAAAGGATGATCCAGTAAAGAAATTAAGAAAGCCTCCTTGCTCTTCCTTTTGATTCTCTAACCTGGCCGATCAACCATAGAAGACTAAGGAGGGTGTAAATGATCCACTCATTCCAGCAATTGGAACGGTGGGGAATGCATGCTTTCCAGCGAGCAGAGATAGAAGATGAAGGTAGGAACCACTTCTCGTTTTTAGAGTCGGGTAGGTCGTCGGGCATACCGATCCGTTCATCGGATAGGCGGTAGAGAGAGGCAGGCATAAGAGGTAGGGCACACTCACTCAATTGAGGTGGGGAAGGGTAGTCGTTGATCGCCTATCATTGAGCCCGAGAGGGAAGGTTGATTCACCCGGGATAGGTGGGACCGTTCGGATAGGCAGACTATTCAACAACTAAGTGCCTGCAGCATCTCTTCCTGTTCCATAACCAGTTGCAGATTCATACCGATATCCGGATCCATGCCACGCAGCTCACCCGGCTTCCTTCAGCCTTCCTTTGCACGCGAGACGTTTTAACGAAAAACCATCATTAGACGCTATTGTGATATAATTAGAACATCTGTTCTCCACTTTGAAAGCAGGAACTCGCCTTAACATATCACCCAAGTTGGATACTTAACACATCGAGTTAGACCACCCCTTCAACTCGTTCTATTTATCGTAAGAAGAAGATAACTGCGACTATAATTCTGCTGGGAAAGGACCTGTAAGCCTTTCTTCTCTATGTCTTTCAAGGCCTCAAGGCGAGTGAATCCGATCCATCTGCATCTCTATCAGTTGAATCCCCCGAACCGGGAATGGAAGCATCAGCATCCCTTCCTCAACCTCTTATCGAGAGCCGGTCGTGTATATCCAGTCTCTTCATCCGATCAAGTGGAAGCACTCAAGGCTCTCCTCTTGTCCATCTATTCCATCCGAAGGGGCAGCAGTAATGCACTTCATTGATTCCTCCTACTCCCCACCTATCCGCGAGCCTCGAACCAATGTGGGCCTTAATTTAATAAAGGCTACGAACCGACTGACTGATTAAACGCAAGGAAATGCCTTCGAGGCCAACCTCGATAGAAGCACCAACCAGAGAAGCTGCAGAGAATGGAAGTCCCTCTGTTCAACCAGTAAGCTGCCAAGATGGCGAATCCAAGTCAAGTTTCCCATATCCAGATCCCGCCCTCTCGGCAGAAGCAGGAGAATCTTTGCAAGTTGTTCCATCCTTAGAATGATCTGTGGCAGCATCACCAGACCCAGGCTCTGAACCAAGGCCCTTGACACCAGACCTGGAATATTTTAAAAAACGAAAACTCTAGAAGAAGGAATTCTTAAACCTCCTGCTGTAGTTTGAGTTTTAACGGTATCTTTCAAATAAGAACTTGGGGGAGCGGCTAAAGCAATAAATATCTTAATTGAAAACTACTAAAGATTTGCCTCCCCGGTAGGTTAAGGGGTAGGAACAACGTGCTGCTTGTAGCGTAGGCTAATCGATCAACTATCCTCCGCTACTGGACGACTGCCCCTAACTTTACTGGACCAGGGCTTCCCCCAAGCTGCACTACGTTTCGTCTTCAAAAAACAACTCTCTTCCGGCCAACTAGCTCAGGAACTCTCGCTCAGTAGCTCACTACTGTTTCCGGACTAAGGCTTTTACCGCCTGAGACTTTGGGGGCGAGTATTTGCCTACCCGCTCCTGGCGGACAGGGAAGGGAGAGGTATGAGAAGCATAGTCCTCTCCCTTCCGATCCTTGAACTGGAGTGGCGCTGCTAGCGCTACAGCCGATTTTCTCTCAGCCTAGCGCTACAGCCGATTTCATCTCCAGCCCTTGCCCGGCAGGCGCCCTCACCCTCTTTCGATACTGTGAACCTGAATGGTGGATTGAAAGAAGTCTGGATCCTTCTGGCCCTTTTACACCTTATCTAGTCAAAGGCAGCAATGAAAGGCTTGATCTCCATGTTCGAATTGGGGAAGAGTGAATAGAATCATATTTCTTGACCATTATATATTTTGGAGAAAGGGAGAGGGAATTGGCATGGAGGAATGGTATTCTGTTAATAAGAGGTGGATCCGGAGCGGAGTCGGGAGCAAACTCCCTCACCAGGGTGAGGAGTTCTAACTCAGGGAAGAAGGGCGACTATTCCTAAGTAGCAGAGGGTGCCTTATGTGAATAATCATAATTTGGGATGCGCTATTAAGGAACAAGTACGGGGTCTTCCAACGCTGTTACAAGGGTGGGCGTACTCAATGAGTTCTATCAATATCCAGTTCCTTCTGTACGTACACCCGAAGTTGGGCCGGGTAGACATGAAGTTGAAACTACCACAACCATTATGCCAGCGAGAGGTTCTATAGAATCGAGGACGGAGCATGACTGCATGTCCGGTTACGATCCGGATCTTCAATATTCCCTGTAGCAACCTTGCCTCACTACCCAGTAAGGGGTGCTTCGATACGTTAGCAAGAAAGGGATGGCTGTAGCACTTAGACAAGTTCAGAATTCACAAATAAAGGTAAGAGATAGGGCGTAGAGATGCGAACAAGCTAACGCTTGAAGCGCGGAACAATACCGAGAAGAAAGGCCCTAGACGAGAAATCGCCCTTCTGGTGAACACGAACCCAATGGGCCAACACCCGCATAGTCTTCATCTAACAGGAGTGACCCGGTTCCGCTAGTTGTTGATTCCAATAAAGCGGGAGCTTTGTTTGGGCCCTATATATTGATTTATACAAAGTCACTCACTTCATCGTCTCCGGGGCACCCACCTTCTGCTTCCCTCGGTGTTGCTTGTGCGGCTGTTCCTCGTGAACTTGAGAATCATGGATTTGTCTCCAAAGGATCGTCTACTAGAAATCATATTATTTGCCACTGGCCTAAAGAGAATTGGCGTAGCTGTTGGAAAACGAAATGACAGGGTGTTTTGGGCGAAAGAAGTTCGGTCGTCTTCCCCCAGGTTTGTTCTTTTATTCAATATCAGGGTTTATTCTGGTTTGCCATTTAACCTGACGATGGAAGGAATGCAGCTAGCTTGCTCCTGCTCCGCTGCTATGTCATTCAGACACTACCTTAATTTACTAGAAATGCTGGAAGTGATCTCCGAAGTCAATCTCCTTTAAGGAAAACCTGTGTTCATGTACCGGAACTAATAAGGTCATTTGAAGCACTTTAGTCTAGGGGGAATAGCTGGTGAATAGCGAGCCGCTAGGTTGCCTACCTTATTTGTTTATGGGACTTTACCTTCAGTTGAGAAAAAGAAAGCCCCTGCTTTGGTTGGTAGGCGCAGGCCTGGAAAAAGGACTTCAGTTGCTCCGGCAACCTGATCGGTTGACGAGATTCGTCTTAAAAAGAGAAAGGGACAGAACTATTCCAGCCTAGACCTGACTATCTTTGTATTGACTATTCTTGTGAGGCAAGAGCGTAGGTTGGATTCCCTTGCGGCCATCCCTCATAAAAAGGCCTAGCATTGGTTAGTTAGTAGGCAAAGGGGCCTTACAGTAATAAGACTGACTTCAGAGTCGCTTGTCTTTCAATTCATATCAATAACGATCCAACAGATTCGTATTTAGCAAAAGAATCCTTCTCTTTTTCGCGAGTACCTTCTCGAGATTCACAACTTCAGGTGTTTCCGAGAGTCATAACTCAAACGGAACTTTATAGTGACTCGAACCCAATTATTTCAATCCAAAGCGCTTCTTTTGGAACTCTCACTGGCACGCTACATGAACCTTCTCTAGAATCCACTTCCTCACTAAGGCCTTTCTCTCGATTAGCTGGCGCTTCCGGTCTCGCTTCTGGCTTTCCAAAGAATATGACAAAGAAAAAACAAATTGACTCTAACGTGATCACAGGGGAAAGCACCCACCTGCCAAGAAGCAGGGCATATATCTATGACTAGCTAAATCGTTTAACTGAGATTCAACCACTGGCTCTGGACGTTCACCAATGGGAACAGCAAGAGCGGATGTTCCGAGCCGTAAGGCAGTAGGGCCGGGTCTTTCCTCTCGAATGAGGGAGGTGTTGCCACCTTGTCCATAGCCTAAGATATTGAAAGGTACGACCCTTATCCCACTTTAGCAAGATCGTCCCCAAGCGATCTGATCAATGAGGCTTACTCCGGCTGGAATCGATTCTCAGCAATTCTTCTACCTTTTCTTTAGGACTCTTTCTCGATCGTAATCGTGTGAATCTGTTGTTAACTGTTCAATGCAAAACTGATAAAAACGCTAATACGCTGTGGAAACTTCCACCTAGTACTAAGTTGGCAACTGCAGAAATTCACTTTACAGAGGTTCTCTCTTCTTTTTGATCTCGTAACCCCTCCCCACCTGTAGCAGAGCAAGGCTACTCTGGTAAGATACCGTCGTTTAGTAGGTAGCTGTCAGCAGCAACGTCCGGACCGAGGCATGGAAATATGTAGTACATAAGGTTGACCTCTAACACTTCCTGTTGTTTTGGATGCCACAAGGAAAAGCTTTTAAAACAAAGGACGGATCGGCTTGTTATGGGCTAGAGTTCGCAGAGTGTTGGTCAGCACCGTTTACCGGGCTATCGGTAGAGTATGGCACTGCTAGCTAAGAATAAGGAGATTTAACTCCGCCTTGTGTGCCCGCTCCTCGCGCCAAAGCGGCTGATGCAACCGAAAAAGAAGAGGAATTATAGCTTTCCCTTCTAATGCATATCCGACCTGTGTTCCCCGTTCTCTTATTCTCGAGATGGAACGACTCCCTCACCGCTAGCGGCTCTCTCTTCATTTGGTTGATTGGTGGGCGCCCCTTGCTCGAGAAGAACTAAAAGAGCTTGACTTAAAAGGGTGAGGACTGCCTAAGCGGAGTAGTCTTGAATCGTAGAGGCGGTATACTATATTTATGGCTATGGATGGGGGAAGAACCCACCTGTACGCGACAACCGGAGGGACTCCCATTGTAAAGGGACAAGAGCGTTCGTTACAACGTGTAAGCTCAGAAGATCCATTTATGGACCGGTCTTCAGTAGATAGCAAAGAATCGAAGGTGGAAGAACAGTGACTGCATTTCTTGCCATTTGAACTTGTTTCTGGGCCGGTGTGCATCTTCCTTGTATATGCTAGCAACCGCCCCGCCTTGCCGGTACATTGTGTCATAGCCTGACCTTGCCGGTCCAACATATCTTTACCCTGTACCACTTCTAAACGCCCATAGGTTAAAAAATGGGATACGTAACTACTGGAATAACTGTCGGAGTCCCTGATGATGGATACGCGAGATGAAATGGTTCAAGTTTAGTTTTGGGGAAGCGCCTCTCCTGCTAAGCTAAGGTGTCTGGTAGGACAAACCCTCTACCTTAGATGTTAGATCTCCCCTTCATGCATGTGTTAAGCATTGAAGAGAGTTCGCTTAGTCATCAGCTCTATCATGAAAATAAGACTCTAAATACGGGGTTTAGGCACTCAAAAAGAGAGGTTTTGCTGACATTCCAAAAAATGATACTCTACGATAATAGCTTAAAAAGTGCCAAAAAAAGCGTTTTCATTGCAAAATCCCGGGAAAACGCAAAAAGATTGATTATGAGGTCGAAGTCGAAATAGTCAAGTCAAGCAGCTAATCCACACAACCATATAAGCAAGTTGGATCTAATATTCATTCTCGGATAGAGAAAGCATCTTATCCCTATCCCGGTCTCCCTGAATCTCTCAGCTTCTGTTCTTTCTGTCCCTCCCCCTTCAATAAGTCATGGGCGTCTTCCTGGCTACTCTACTCCAAGTCGGGATGGGTGCCACAAACACAGCTTGTACTGGCTAAACATCTCCTATCTTTCCATTTGAAGGAGTCTGACCTGACTCTACGAGAAAGATATTTCAAGAAAGAAAAGGAAGCAACTAATGGTCCAGGAATGGGAGCTGCTATTGAATCAGCGGAAAAAAGCATCAAAGCAGAGGAATAGCTATCTTTCACAAGCAATAGAGGTGCTGGAGCTTTTAGATAGAATGAGATATTGGGGCTGGCTTTCTTTCTCGACTGTTTAGGAAGAGATAGCTGCCATAAAGAGGGAGTGAGATTCGGCTTAAGTGAGTTCAGTGCCCCGAGAAAATGAGTTCGCTTCGACAGCGAGTGAGCGATTAGTAGCGGCTTAGGTTATCGATTACCGACTTCTCCTTCCGGGATAGAGAGTATGCATTGTACGATTGGTAAGTGTTAAGCATATAGCCAGGGCCAATTGCATTGATTTATTTCGACCTTTAGGCAGTTGGTCAAACTGCCGACTAAGTAGCAGGAATTACTTGACCTCAGCCTAACAACCTTATCCTAGTCCGATCACTTATTCTCGCGGGCCTGGAAGGCTGCATTGGAGTATGCACGTATATCGTAGTATACATACAAGGTTCTTCTCTTTCTCCGGGAAGACTTTCCGAATAGAGTTTGTCTGTCTCCTCTTTCGATTCGGAGCGGCGGTCTTGGTTTTGGAGAATGCTTTGACCCCCTCCTGTCTCTAAGAAAAGCCGCTAGGAAAAGCTCTTTCATCAGGGGCATTTCCTAACAGGTTTGTCCAGGGGAACTTTCGATCTGGCCCTTCCTTTTCATCTGTCTTCTGCCACCAAGTACGCGTACTACCTGGTACCCCTTCTGCCAAGGGCATAATTTCCTTCTTAATCCGCTTAAGCAGAATTATAAATGGCCTTTTTTTTCGCTCTATTTATTCATGGGGGATGCATAACATGGGCCACGAGGACAACCCCAATTGATTCAAATCAATGACCCGGTTCAACAAAATAAGTAAACAAAGCCTAGGGTTGAGACCCCTCTTGAGTAGTAGATTCTGGGTGTTAAAGGA